ATGAATTTTCTAGCATTTGGCTCCGTAACACAGACGGCTTTAGTCGCACATTTAAAAGAAAACCCATAAAATCCGTGGGCTGATTTGATGATTGATTGATATAGAGTCTTCTTGTTTGCACCCATAGGGAAAAATTATATTGCCAGAAATTGACAAAGTAATATTTTAATTTAGTCATCAGAAGAAATGTCCCCCTTGAAGCCAGAATCCATTTTCCTTGATACCTAACATAATGCAGAAAAGGATCCTTGAAGAACCAAAGGATAACCCCATGGTGCGTAGTAAATACTTTTACAAAATTTTCTAACTTTAGGTAGAAATAAACTCGCGCAAGAAAGGCTCTGTAAGATGTTGATCGTAAATGAGAGGATTGGTTGCGGAGAAAAACGAAGATGGATTCGCATTCACACACATAGGAATTATATAGGAACAATAAAAATCTTTGATTCTTTTTTTTTGAAAAATTGGAAACAGATCTCTTTAGAGTAATAACACTATTACAATACTCATAAAGAAAGAATCGTAATAAATGCAAACAGGAGGTATCTTTTACCCAGTACCGAATAGTTTGAACTAAGATTTCCAGATGGACAGGGTGAGGTATCAATATATCTAACACAAAACTTAAACGTAAAAATTTGTCCTCTAAAAAAGGAAACGTTGAATGAATTGGTCGTACATTTTGAGATTTTTTGCGTTCTTTTCCTTCTAGGGAAGATATTAATCGCATAGAAAATGGAATTTCCGCAATAGCTGCAAACCCCTCTGAGATCTGTTGAGAATACAAATTTTTCTTGTGCCCAAGAAAGTCGTTTTTGTTAGAATCATTAACAGAAAGAATCAAAAAAGTCTGTTGATACATTCGAATAACTAAACGTTTTACAACTAGTAAACTGTAGTTTGTGTCATAACCTTTAGTTAGCTTTGACAACAAAATAGGCCCGTTTAAAGCAAAACCCGAATCATGGACAAGTGCATAAATATATTCCTGAAAAATAAGTGGATATAAAAATTCTTCTTGCCAAGATCTATCTAGTTCTAAATATCCTTTGAATTCCTCCATTTAAAATGAGACCGGAAAAGAAAAGTCGAGGGTTTCTTGGGTTATAAAATGATACATAGTGCGATACAGTCAAAACAAGGTATTCTAGTACAAAAAATATATACCTCGGAAACAGGTAAACTCATCAACGGACTCTCTATCTTTTTTCCATCTAATTGGTTTTGTACCTATATCGATATAGTTATAGGATAAGAGATATAGGATAAGAAAAGAAGATGGTTAGAAATCCTTTATTTTTTCAACTCAATCGCTCTTTTGATTTTGGAAAGGAAAAAAGTATCCTTATCAATATACTGTTTCTTCTACACATTCATCTCCATTTTCTTTTCTAATGGAAAATTGTAATAGTTAGGATTCACAAAAAAGTCGGAAATCCACTCCTGGAAAAGCCGTCCCGCATCAGTCACTAATTTATTTTTAACGTTTAATTAGGGCGGGTAATCGTTCCAATTAAGAACATAAGCTCGTTGCTTTTTCTTTCCCTACAATTAGAGCCATAAGGCTCGATCCGTGTATTCAATCGACCCAACTTTGAATTCATTTCGTTTCGTTCAAAAAATCTTTGTACCGATCTAATAAGAACAAAATTATTTCATAATTCTCCATTGATACGACATGCTCTTTTTTCCATTCATTCCTTGCAGGATCAGTCGTGGTCTTACAAACTCTACCGATGGTGTGGACGAATCCCTTGCTTCATCCAAACGTGTAAAAGGCCCTAGCCGCACTTAAAAGCCGAGTACTCTACCATTGAGTTAGCAACCCCAAGAGAGTATAGTATATAGATACAATCGAGATCAAAATAACGAAATTAGACAAGCCAACCAAAACGTTGAATTAGCAAACAAGAAAAAAAGATCAACTGACAATACAAGACATTTTCAAATAAAAAACTAGACTGTTTCTTAGATATTTTCATACACTACATTATAGATATATTTATTTTATTCTATTTTTTTTCTCTATCTTTCTATCTCTATATTTTAAGATATTCTTTTTTTTTTCTATCCATTTACTTATAAACAACAGTTTTGTATCACAACAAATTTAACGAATCTTTGAATAAAGTAAAAAACAAAACCTGTGTTTTGTATGTAGGACAAACAAATAGAAAAAAACGGATCCATTTACACTTTAATTATATTTCTTCACTACACTCTTGTCAATATGTATGTTAAAAAAAAAGAAGAAATATATAGAACGAAAAATCGAAATTATAAAAATTTCATTGGAAATTTAAGATAAGAAACTAATCAATTGAACAAATAAAAAACCTTGTGTTGGATTGGCACTATCTAATCTAAATTAGCTAAATAAGGTAGATGATTCGAAAAGAATGTAGATCGAAATACAAAAGAAGTAGAAAAAATATCAATAATTATATATACGTCAAATAATTAATTCTTTTTGCGTCTAGTTTCAAACAAAACCATCCAATTGAAATGAATGTCAGAATTGTTTATTGCTAGCTCCAATTCCTACCGTTAGTTATTTAGTCAATATAAAACTCGCTTGGTTTATTCACTTGATCCTTTTTTCTAGACATCTTATATTTTCTAGACATCGTTATATCAAAAATTTTTATTTTGATCAATCATTAAAGGAGACACAGCCTCCTACGAGAACAATACAAAATAGGTCTGAATAGAGCAAGGGGGTGGTAATAAGAAAGAAAGGATTCTCTCAAACTATATATGAAATGAATCGCCCAAGTCCCTTTCTTGTTGTATCTTATTTTTTATTAAGTGAATGTCGTTTCATTAGGGCGAAGTTTTTTAAAAACCTCTGCCTTCTTTAAAATATCATAAACAGTTCCAGTAGGTTGAGCACCCCTTTCAAGAAAATATAGAATAGCGGGAACATTTAAATAAGTCTGATTCTTTATCGGATCATAAAAACCAACTTTCCGAAGATCTCTTCCTTCTCTTCGGGACCGAACATCAATTGCAACAATTCGATAGACGGCTCATTGGGATAGATTATATGAACAATACCCCCCCTAGAAACGTATAAGAAGTTTTCTCCTCGTACGGCTCAAGCAAAATGATTTCTTTTTTTTTCAAGTTCTGGATAGAAAAAATTCTAATGGCAAATAGATCCATAAAATCAATCATTAAAGTAATTTGACTAAGAATTAAGCCCCTTTTGCTCTTATTCTTCTTTCCTGAAAAAACCACTTGCACTCATAACTCAAGTTGAATAACTCTCATCTCAAATAACTCAAAAGAAACAGTTTATATTTATTGAGTGGTCTCTAACCCCCCCTGTCTGGCTTATTTAACCTCTATTGGAATTCTTTATTCTTATTCGAATCCAGTTGTTGATAAAATTGAGAAAAAGAAGGGCCTTTCCTTGTTTCGGAATCTCTTTACTTTGAATCGTTAGGTTTATACATTACTTCGTTGATCTTTAATCCTTTCAAAATGGCAGCAACATACCCTTTTTGTGATTGTTTATCAAAGAAAAGAATCATACAAATACTTGACTCTCTCACAATATATTTTGATTTTGTTATCAAAAAGGTTTATCAACTCCAACAAATTATCCTTTTGGGTTGGAAATTTGGCGGGATTGGATCCTTTCGATTTATCTGTCAAAAATATACTTACGAAGTTGTTCGAATTTATTGATTCACACTAACCCTAGATTCTTGCTCTTAAGAAATGAATCAATACTTTCTACTCGAGCTCCATCATGTACTAGTTAAAATTAACTACAACACAATAAAAAAAGTGTGGGTCCTAGTCTAACAGAACAGAGGATGTCGAGCCAAGAGCACCTTTTATATAAAGAATGATGGATCTAAAAATCCACACCAGATCATGTCCTTCAAGTCGCACGTTGCTTTCTACCACATCGTTTCAAACGAAGTTTTACCATAACATTCCTGAATTTTTGAACGGGTATGCAATTGATTCAATATGGAATCATGAATAGTCATTGGTTTAGTTGGTACGTACATAGAAATCTATACTTAATATTTATTCTATTTCTATATTAAATTCTATTTCTATATTAAAAGATATATATTCTTATATATATTATATATTTTTTATTAATATATTCTATTCGATTCTTTACATTAAATAATATACGGATAGATTTCATGATCTATTAATGAAATTCTATCAAATTTTTGTTGAGATAGTTTAAGTTTATATAGAATATAAGATAAATTAATAAATGGACAAAAGATTCCTAATTCAACATCATTATTGGGATTTTCTTATTGATTGGTATTTTTTTACATTTATTTACAATAAAAAAAAAAGCCAAAAATACATACAGCTTTTTTATAGCACTCAGCATTAATGATTTAAATAAAACCAATTGGTATATCGAAAGGATAACTTGGAAAAACAAATCTTATTTTTTTTACAAAAATAGTAAACCCTTCTTACTGAGATCAAAGGTTATATAAATAAGATAGGAATATTTCCTCATTTTATACGTTACGTATTTCTTTTGGGGTTCACTAAAATTTCCATTAAGACGAATAGAATGTCTGAATCACCTTCCCTTTCAACCAGTACATATATTTTGACTTATTCATTCGTTATAAAATTATCAAATAAAGAACAAAATATGAAATACCTAAAAATGAAGTTCCATATGTAATTTGAAACTTCATTTTTTGAGAATTCGATTTGAAATGAGATTTTGGTAGATATGTAAATCGACACCTTTTTTTGTTGATTAATTCTTATCTACCCCCGCCCAGTTCTCGATAGGTATCAGGAATCAGAACCCCCCCAAAAAAAAAGCGCCCTTTTTATTTACATTTATTTAATACACAATTCACAATTAGAAACTGTCTAGGTACAAAACAGACCTAAATTCAATATTTTTTCTTCCTTATTATTTTACCTCAACATAGTTAACATAGGAACTTTAATCCTATTGAATTCAATATCAACAATATTCAATCCATATAAGAACTAAAATAGACTCTTGTTTCGAATCCAGATACACAATACGAAGAATTTCGAATTTCGCTGCCTCATTTAAGGGATAGAGAATATAGAATTGCTTTCACATTTTGATTAGGAATGTTGTATCGTTGAGAATTCTATTAATGTTAACATAACTATTAGTATATTTTTATTCTATTAATTGTTGTAATTGAAATTTAAAGAACCAATCTATTATCTTATCTTGCCTATATTAGATCACAATTCGATTCCGTTATATCTGTGTGTGTTTTTGAATCCAATTCCGTTTGTGAAAAAGATAGAATTCATAAACGAATCTTTAAATAAAAAAGGCTAAAGAAGAAAAAAATTATCTATATTCTATCTATTTTATTTATACTATATAAGACTACACTTTAGGTTACAGATTACAAACAGTCTCTTAAATTTTAGGCATAGAATCCGGATGCTCTGGGACGGAAGGATTCGAACCTCCGAATAGCGGGACCAAAACCCGTTGCCTTACCACTTGGCCACGCCCCACTTAAATTTCTACTCTACACTAATATTGTTATTGATTGTTCGTCAATTCCCGACAAAATCTATATAGAATTCCGTCGATTGTTATTAGGATTTTCACACGTGTAGGTATATAATTAAACTGAATTTCTTGATCATTACATATAATTTAATTAAGATAATGTATGAAAGTATGATTTTTTCTATTCTCTTTTGATTAGAGTGTGAGAATGGAAGAGTTTTTGATTGAGTAAGTTCAAAAAAAAAAGAAAGGATTTTTGATCGACTTTGCTTTCTTCATTTTTCGCTTATCTTATATCAATAACTCAATCAAAATGCAATAATCTAAAAAAAAAAAAGATGTCTGCTATGTTTAATATCTTTAGTTTGATCTGTATTTGTCTTAATTCTGCCCTTTCTTCGAGTAGTTTTTTATTCGCCAAATTGCCCGAGGCCTACGCATTTTTGAGTCCAATCGTCGATTTTATGCCAGTCATACCTCTACTCTTTTTTCTACTAGCCTTTGTTTGGCAAGCTGCTGTCAGTTTTCGATGAGATTTCAAATATTGTCCTAGAAAAATGAACGAGTTATTCGAGAAAAGAAAAAAGTCTAATATGGTTATACTAAATAAATGAACAGATCAGATATATCTTATAGTAGTACCTCTCCATTCCAATTTCACCTATAAAAAGTCTTGGGTAGGATAGCCTCGAAAACTTGGAATCACTTCCTTTCTGGTTCTAACAACAATTTCCGTGAAAGACCTTGTGAGGTCTTCAACAAAAATTGTGGGTAGGAAGCGGTTGTTTATATTTGATAATAAAAGAGAGAAGACTCCTAACACTTAACAAATGCATTTTTTTTCTTCTTTTTTTGATTTACAGAAACTACTTAAATTCTCGGTGTCCAAATAGAACATATGGGGGAATCTATTCTCTTTTTTACCCAAAAAGATCTTGGAGATTGTGTAATGCTTACTCTCAAACTCTTCGTTTACACAGTAGTGATATTCTTTGTTTCTCTCTTCATTTTCGGATTTCTATCTAATGACCCAGGACGGAATCCTGGACGTGAAGACTAAAAGAGGAGTTTCCTTACTTTTTTTAGTGTCTTTTTATTTTATAATATAAAGAAATAAAAAGAATTCAAGAAATTCGAAAGAGAAAAAAATAGTAAATCATCAACAGAACCGGAAAGAGAGGGATTCGAACCCTCGGTACGAATGACTCGTACAACGGATTAGCAATCCGACGCTTTCGTCCACTCAGCCATCTCTCCCGATTGAAAAAAAGAATTACTAATTACAAAAAAGAATTACTAATTACTATAGTGAGATTACACAAAACGTGCCATTTTTCAAATCTTTTTTTCTAGGTTTTCAATTCAATATTTCAATATACAATATATATAATTAGATAATATCAATATAATCAATATAAATAATAATAATATAAAATTTCAATTCGAAATTCTTTCAGATTCGAGACTCTTATAAATTCTAAAGTAAAGAATAATTTATACATTCTATTATACATTCGATTCGATAGAGAATAATGAACCTGAAATAGAAGTTAAATTTTTTAAGTTTTTTATATTATATATTATTTATTTAGATATTAATATTCTTTTTTTAGAATTCAGATTCCATTCTTAAATAAAAATATTTATTTTTAAAATCTATTCTATTAGAATAGATTCTAATAGATATAAGAATTTAATACATTATATTATCTCTATATAAACAGAATATAGATTATAAATGTAGATTTGTAGATCTATATCGATATAGAAAAATATAGAAAAAGTCTGATATGATATATATAAACAGAATATAGAAAAAATATGTATACAAACATATTATACAAACATATAGAATATATAAATTAAAATAGATAAATACATATAGAAATCCATACAAAAAGTGAAATAAAAAACCGAAATGGATACAAGATATATTACAAGGGAAGGGTTATACGAAATTCCAAGTCAACTAAGGATTGAATAAA